GACGGGGCCCTTATGTTTTTTATTTTTTCTTAATTAATATGAACCAAGATCCATAGTGATTTCGAATCTCGATCTTAATAGATACTTTTATTTTATCTATCTTGGCGATATAATAGATCCTATCTATAAAATAGATGGCTAGGATTTCTTAAATTTGGAAATCAAGTTTATAAAATGAAATTCGATTGAAAAAAGGTTTAAGAATTAAGATTGGTTATACGAAAGAAAAAAAATATCATTCACTTAAGTTTCGTTCTTGGTTGTGGGCAGGTAAATTTCGATGGGATTGCCCTTCACTTCAAAGATGAAATTAATGCCGAAGGGTTGGTTCTTGACGGTTGTACAAGAGAGATTCGATCCTTTGAAACACATTTAGATTTTCGTTTTTTGGTCTTAGTTTCTTAGTTAAAATATTCCTTTGAGTGATTTTTGAGTCAAAATTTTCTTAATTTTATTTCTATGAAGCAACCGGTCAGTTCCGAGCAACAAACACGAATGAAAAAATTCTAAATACAAAATTAAAATTGTCGCATTTTTATTTTCTATTCTAGGGTTCTAGGGCTATACGGACTCGAACCGTAGTCCTTCTCGGTAAAACAGATCAAACTTCTTATTATCAAAATGATCGAAACTGTTTCAAAAACCCAACACGCATTTTGTTTGCATTGGGCTCTTTCATTAACTGAGAGAAATATCAGCCAATCTACCATCTTTTTGCTTAATTTAATATACTTTTTGCTTAATTTAATATAATTTAATATAAATATAATTTAATATAAAATAATTTAATATAAAAAAAGATAAGGAGAGGGTTCCATGTGCTCCGATTCATTATTGAATTGAAATTTCAATAATTTAGGAGGAGCATTACCAAAGTGTTTCAAAGGTGTATTTTTGACGTAGGTCTGCCTCTGGGTTAGATGGTTTGAATTTAATGAGATCTCTATCGTTCGGGGTAAAAAATAAAATATGAAACTTCATACACCTTAAAGTTCATAGGACGCAAAGAGGTTTCTTGAGGACCTTATACCCATTATGGCTAGCATTGAGTGTACTGATATTCACCTTATCACTTATCAATATCTCAAATCACAGATGAGGTCTGTTTGGGGGAACCCAAATCGGACCGAACCGTTTGTCATGCTATTGTTCTCTCAAAGTTATGGAGTAAGACATCGATTGCTCAATAAGATAATTTATTTGTATTTGAGTGGATGATGGAGTCCCCTGAAAAACATTGGCGCGCGTGTAAACGAGGTGCTCTACCAACTGAGCTATAGCCCTTAGTCTTTGTTCGTGCTTGTGATGTCTATTTTATCATGGATTTCATTTCTTGTCAAGGTGAATACTACATCTTCCATTTTTGTATTATTGGATAATAAAATAATAGGATAATAAAATAATAATATTGGTTAGATTATTATTGCTTATTAAGGAATATGATATTTATAATCCATCGATGGGATGAGCTCCCTTTGGGTTTATTTGGGGTCATAAGTGACCTACTTAACTCAGTGGTTAGAGTATTGCTTTCATACGGCGGGAGTCATTGGTTCAAATCCAATAGTAGGTCTACCTTATTAGCTACCAGAGTCAATGGTATTTAATAAGTTTTTCCCGCGCTTCGTTAATTTTTTTTCATTTTGATTGATTTTGGATTTAGATTTCATTGTTGAATTGTGTTGGATCCAAATTGGATTACGACTCAGTGGATTGAATTCTGCTTGATTGGATTCACTCGGAAGAATCCAATCAAAATAGGGTTTGTTTAGCAACAGAACTTTTTTGATTAATCGAACGCACTAACGCTAACGAGTTATGAAAACAAATTGACAGCTTCTACTCTTGTCCTAGCTCGTCGGAGAGCTAGATTTGCCTCAATTATTTGTCTCTTTCCTTCCGCTTTTCTCAAATTAGCTTCGGTTATTTCAAGAGTTTGCTGAGCTTCTTGTGGATCAATATTATTTCCCCTTTCTGCATCATTGACTAAAACAGTGATCTCATTATTGCCTATTCTCGCAAAACCACCCATCAGAGCCATTGTTAACCATTGATCCTTACATCGTATTCTCAAAATACCTATGTCTACAGCTGTAGCAATAGGAGCATGATTTGGTAATACGCCAATTTGGCCACTATTCGTGGCTAAAATGATTTCTTGCACTTCGGAATCCCAAACAATTCGATTAGGGGTCAATACACAAAGATTTAAGGTCATTTCTTCACATTGCTCTCCATTTCTAATTTTATAGCCTTCGCGGTAGCTTCATCAATATTACCTACCAAATAAAAGGCCTGTTCTGGAAAAACATCTAATTCTCCGGAAAGGATCAATTGAAACCCTCTAATGGTTTCTACTAGACCAACATATTTTCCTGGAGAACCGGTAAATACTTCGGCTACAAAAAAGGGTTGTGATAAGAAACGCTCAATTTTTCGCGCTCTTGCTACGGTTAAACGATCCTCTTCGGATAATTCGTCCAACCCAAGAATAGCTATA